GGATGAATCATATAGGTTTACGATTTTATCGACTAAAAAGGTTATAAAATGAATTGTAATTACAATTGAAACGATCGAAAAAGAAATATGAGTTAATATATGCTCTAAGGTTGAAAATATCATAAAAAATTTTAAAAAGAGGAGTCCCTTAATTATACAAAGGGAAATCGGGAATTGAGTTCATTATAGGATCTATTTACTTTTTTTAGGAGATGACATGCCGCCACTCGGACTCGAACCGAGATGCTCTAGCACTGCTTCCTAAGAGCAGCGTGTCTACCAATTTCACCATAGCGGCTTGTCTTGAACTTATAATAGCCTATGAATAAGCAATCGTCTAGATTTTAGAATTCGATTGGGTGCAATATTTTTTAGGAAAGATTCAAATTCATAAATAAAAATTGGTTCAAATAGGTATTTGAAGGTTCATTATTTTAGGTTAGGGTCTTAGTTTTATTGTGTATTTTATACTCTCCTCGACTTGAACGCTTCTAAAACTATTTCTAAAACTATTTCTAAAACTATATAGTACTACTATAAATTAAGAGATAGAACCCCCCACAAAAAATGTTTGTTTTAATGAATTGTTTTTGATTTATTTGATTTCAAAAATCAAAACCAAAAAATCCATTTCATCAATGAACAAAAAAAAAAGAACCTGTTTTGGATCATTCAAAATTGACACATATTTATCCAAAATAGCTTCGCTAAGTGTTTTTGAGTGGATTGCTGGCGAGAGATATATGGGTGGGGTCCTATATAGGAATTCAGAGAAAATCCAAAAAGGAAGAAAGTTCCACAAAGGAGTTTAGAATTTTAATCAATTAGTTTCAATGATTTTAGAAACGAAAGATTTTCTGTCCGCCCCTTTCTAGATTATAGAGAAAAGGGGGATCTATAGAAAAAAGAAAACCTTATATTCTTGTAACAAATAGGTCGATGGGGAAAATAATACTCCCTGCCTTGGAAATGAGAAGATATACTAAAAAGAAAATGGAGTATCTTGTGTTTTTTGTCAAGAAAAAAAAGTATTCTTTTTTTTTTCGAATTCGGTACGGTAAACAGAAAAATTCTTATTTTACATATTCTAAGAGCGGAACGATTTCCATTCCTATTGATTAACTCAACAGGGAATGGAAATCGGGAATTTTATTTTCGAAATGAAATGACTCGGTTTTTGAGTCAGGCCGATTCAGATTATTCCAACGTGTTATGTTTTATTACTTAACTTATACTTATTTTATTTGTTTGTTGCACAAAAAAACTTTTCGAATTCCCAGTAGAAAGAGTTTTCCCTAAGGAAAACGCTTTTAACGCTGCCCAATACCCCTTCCTTTTCCAAAAATTTTTACGAATACGCTTTTTTGATGCAGAAGTACGTTTTTTTGGAACTGCCATTTAAATAAAAATTAAGAGATTACTCATTGATATAGCTGGATGTGAAAGACATCTATTGTTCAAAAGAAATTCGCGCTTTCAAATTTATTATGTATTTCTTTTCTAGATAATATTTTTTATTCTAAAAATAAAAAAGAATAGATAAGATGGGTGAAAGATATGGGAAAATGACATAAACTATTACTAAAAATAGTAAAAAGAAGAATATTCTTTTTTTTAGTAACTTGTCAAACTCGGGAAAAATATGCCTAATTTGACTCGAATTTCAAAGTTAGAAGGAGACTAGTAATTAATCTCTATGATTTGACCAATTGTAACTTCTTGATTTGAATATTTGAAGTATTTAGCAGAAACTCAGAAAGAATAAGTAAAAAGAAATAAAAATTAAAAAATTCTATTTAAGTTGGTTTAAGTTAGTGCATATCTTCATTTTTTTATTGACTCCTTTCAAAAGAGGTAAGATCCGGTGAATCGGAACCAATTAATATTAATTAAGAATTAAAAAACTTTTTTTATGGAACAGACATATCAATATGCGTGGATCATACCTTTCCTTCCACTTCCAGTTCCTATGTTAATAGGAGTGGGACTTCTTCTTTTTCCGACAGCAACAAAAAATCTTCGTCGTATGTGGGCTTTTCCGAGTATTTTATTGTTAAGTATAGTCATGATTTTTTCAACTAATCTGTCTATTCAGCAAATAAATAGCAGTTTTATCTATCAATATGTATGGTCTTGGACCCTCGATAATGATTTTTCTTTAGAATTCGGCTACTTGATCGATCCACTTACTTCTATTATGTTAATGTTAATCACTACTGTTGGAATTATGGTTCTTATTTATAGTGATAATTATATGGCTCACGATCAAGGATACTTGCGATTTTTTGCTTATATGAGTTTTTTCAGTACTTCCATGTTGGGGTTAGTTACTAGTTCGAATTTGATACAAATTTATATTTTTTGGGAATTGGTTGGAATGTGTTCCTATCTATTAATAGGGTTTTGGTTCACACGACCTCCTGCAGCAAATGCTTGTCAAAAAGCGTTTGTAACTAATCGTGTAGGGGATTTTGGTTTATTATTAGGAATTTTAGGTTTT